CGCAATTTCAATATTCTTTGATTTCAAAGGAACATTATCAATCATCTAAAAAATGAAAAAAAAAATAGGGAAAAGCCGGCTATCGGAATCGAACCGATGACCATCGCATTACAAATGCGATGCTCTAACCTCTGAGCTAAGCGGGCCCACATCAAAGAAATCTTATATGCATAGTAATTGACTAAACTACTGGAATTGGAATCTTAGTTATTAACTAGTCAATATTCTATTGAATATTCTAGAGCATAAGGATTAATATAGCGATCTAGAATTTCGATTTATCACAATTCTAATACTAATATTATTAAATAGTGATTGTAAATATTGTTAATATTCTTTGATTTTCAATTTGAATTGAATGGTAAATATTCTTTTTCATTTCTTTTTTTGGCATTTGAAATACTTTTTATTACAGTTCTATATTATATATATCTCTCATTCTATATTTATTTCAAATTCTAATTGTTTAATGGAATGGTTAGTTATAACTAATGAGACATTCCTCCGCTTTCAGGGGAAAGTGAAGATAAAAAACAAGAATCGATCGTTCAAGTATTCCAAATTGAATGGCAAAATGACAGGAAGCGAGACATATAGATCGGGTATATATCCATCTATATTGAATTGCGGATTCCGAAATGATAAAATCATTTTTGATTGGACAAAAAAAGGGTCTCCTATAGAAGATAGTTAAGAAAATCAAAGAGGAGAAAACGCGTTTTCGAGATAGGAATCGGTATCTAATGAATTCAATGGTTCCAGTATAAATGAAAGAAAAATAAAAAGGAATGAAATCACAACGAGATCCTAATCTCAAAACAAAAAGAAAGGGGGATATGGCGAAATTGGTAGACGCTACGGACTTAATTGGATTGAGCCTTGGTATGGAAACTTACTAAGTGATCACTTTCAAATTCAGAGAAACCCTGGAATTAACAAAAATGGGCAATCCTGAGCCAAATCCTGTTTTCTGAAAACAAACAAAGGTTCAGAAAAAAAGGATAGGTGCAGAGACTCAATGGAAGCTATTCTAACAAATGGAGTTAAATGCGTTGGTAGAGGACTCTTTACATCGAAACTTCAGAAAGAAAAAGAATGAAGTGAAGGATAAACGTATATACATACGTATTGAATACTATATCAAATGATTAATGACGACCCGAATCCGTAGTTTTTCTATAAAAAATCGAAGAATTGGTGTGAATCCATTCTACATTGAAGAAAGAATCGAATATTCATTGATCAAATCATTCACTCCATAGTCTGATAGATCTTTTGAAGAACTGATTAATCGGACGAGAATAAAGATAGAGTCCCGTTCTACATGTCAATACCGGCAACAATGAAATTTATAGTAAAAGGAAAATCCGTCGACTTTAAAAATCGTGAGGGTTCAAGTCCCTCTATCCCCAAAAAGACTATTTAACTCCCCAACTATTTATCCGACCCCCTTTCCTTAGCGGTTCCAAATTCCTTATCTTTCTCATTTACTCTATTCTTTTAGAAATGGATTTTTTTTCTAAGCGTAAATGGCTTTCTCTTATCACAATTTGATATCTATGATACACATAGAAATGAACATCTTTGAGCAAGGAATCCCTAGTTGAATGATTCCCGATCAATACAATATCATTACTCCTACTGAAACTTACAAAGTCATCTTTTTGAAGATCGAAGAAATTCCCCGGCTTTGATAAAATTTTTTAATCTACTTTTGTCCTTTTAATTGACATAGACCCCAGTTATATGATAAAATGAGGATACTACGGAAAGGACTGTAAATCCTCATGTTAGCGGTTCCAATCGAGATTGGGAATAGCCGGGATAGCTCAGTTGGTAGAGCAGAGGACTGAAAATCCTCGTGTCACCAGTTCAAATCTGGTTCTTGGCACATGATTAATTTGTATGGGTCTCTCTTCCCTAGAATTAATTTCTAATTAATTGATATGACCTATTCGAAGCTGCCACCGGTATGCGAATGATGCATATTTTTTTATAGTCTAGATTAGAATAATAGCTTTATCCAGTTTGGCGAGATATACCCCATCTAGAACATAGATGGGTAGAGTTTCTTAGATAAAGTATCTAAAAGAATTGGATTCTATCTCCTCTTTTTTTCTCCTCTTGTTCAAACGAATTTGAATACGTAATACATATTAGAGTCGAATCCGAATCTAGGGGGGTTGAAATAGACAAGATTCAGCTCAGATCCAAAGAAATAGAATCCGATATTATCTCATTTCTTTGTCTTTTCTTTCATATTCGATTTCTTTATTCTAGATTTCTCCATTCCTTCCTATATGCCTTTCTAGAACCCGTCTAAGTAATGTGCGCAGTACAAAGTTCATGATGCAGAACTCATTTGGTTCATCCTATTGGTGTGACCCATCCGAAAGAAGTATCTTCCAAATAAATGTGAGAATTCCAATGAATCCCTAATTGTCTTTTGTTGTTAGGCTTAATCTATAACAAAACGTGCAATCCTTGAATATCTGAAATT